GCCAAAACTCCGGAAATTAGAAATGCCAAAATAGGAATAACACTTGATATTATTAGAAATGCCCAGAAAATATCATATTCGTGAAGCAGAAACATAGAAGCACTCCTATTAATGTGGAATATACCGAATTAGTTGATTCAAATTGGAATTCTCAATTCATCCATAACTGCATTAGTCGAAACAACAATTTTGATCAAACCACATAGTTTCGTTTGTTTACTTGTTGTGGGTCATGTATCGTCTCAAGATTCATCCAACGGAATCCCACTTACACTTACTTCGATTCTATTTAGATATGGTGTAGACATATAATGCTATTATACAAATCAAACTCTCTCCTACCTTGCCTCGGGTTTTCTATCAAACAAAAAAAGGAATTAAGGAATTTTTTTTAAAGAATATTTTAAATAATATGAATTGAAATTGAAATAATATTCAAACAATATTATTCAAATAAGATTAAATGAAATATTAAACATAAATAATTTCAATATTCTATTAATATAATAGAGCCAAAGAGGAGGTCTGGCCCATTTTTTCTCTCTCTCTCTTTTTTTTTTTTTCTTAGTGATTTAGAATATAGTCAGTAGTCAGATGTAATAGAATTTCTAGGAATTTCCATCTCGGGATTTATGGTATATTCTACGTGGCTGTGTTGGTGTATTCTTTTCATTAAGATCCGGATAGAGGATTATTGTTTCTATTGATTTGATACGGATACGAAAACGGAATGCATCGACCGATTCGATTCTCTCTCCCTGTCCCAGATTTATACTTAATTGATTTGATTCAATCCATTGAATTGTGAGGAACCCTTACATATAAAAACTCATGGGTTCCTATACCCAAATTAGGAAACTTTGGACCTGTACTACCCCGGCCCCGGCTTTACCCCCGAGTTAGAAGTCTTGAAAGAATCATTTCAGACCCATTTCTAGGACTAAAGATCGTGATTTGGAATGACTCGAAATACTTATTTATTTAATGTAATAATAACACCTAGCAGGACCAACCAACGAGTTAGGTTTCGTGACAACAAAAAACGTTTCTTTTGAAGCAAACCTACAAAATGGGGCATAGTTTAATGGTAGAGTCGGCTGAATCGTAAATGATTTACAGAAGATACTTCGAATGGAATCATGCGTTGTCGAACGATTCGATAGACAAAATCTCCCCATCCCAAAACCAACTCATAGAACATAGAAATAGAAGAGGGTGCGTTGATACATTTAGGACCAATTCATTGTCTCTAAAACAATGAATTGGGATTGTTGTTCTGCCAAAAGGCGATACGTCGGGGGATTCCTAACTCATCCAAGTTCAAATGGACCCTAATCTTTTTAGATAAAGTCTGCATTGGTAGAATTGGAATGATGAACAAATTGGATTGGGTAGATTGGAATAAAAAAAAGAAGTTATTAAGTATTGTACAGAAAAATGACTACTTGCTTTGCTAAGCCGGTTATACGAAGAAAAGCCTATTGTACAATGAAACTTACCAAAGAGCTTCGTTTTTGAAACTCTGGCTTTTCTACAAATACAAGAACAAGAATAGGTTCTAGATAATGTGACTTACTATTAGATTGAATTTGGATTTGATTTGGTTGGGTCAGGTTGGAGTTTTTCTTGAGCCAGGCTCATGTTATGATTTTGACTTCATAAATTGGCTTGGGTATACCAAAGCAAAGGTGTATCACTAAATCTTGGATCATGGACAAATAAAAGAGGAAAAAGGCCGTATGTCATTCACAGACGAAGATTAATGAAGAAGAATGGGTTTGTTTATCCGAGATTTGAAAATACCGATCCGATTGGATCCATTGGAATAAATTATTGTTTTCAAGCCCCGAGGGATCTCCGTGATCCTGTGGGAATGATTCCATTTCTATGGAACAATCAACCGGCCGGTCACACGCACTAATTAGGAAATGAATACAAAAATGTATAGGGCTATACGGACTCGAACCGTAGACCTTCTCGGTAAAACAGATCAAACTTATTATTATCGAAATGATTCGAACTGTTTCAAAGACCCAACATGCGTTTTTTTTTTGCATTGGGCTCTTTCATTAACTGATAAAAAGATCGGCTAGTCCACCATATTTTTTCTTGACAGGAAGATAACGAGATGGCTCCATGCGCTCGGATTCATTATTTGAATTCTGATCCGGGAGCAATACCAAAGTGTTTCAAAGAAGGGTTACCCTGACGTAGGTCTGCCTCCGGCCTAGATCAACCTAAGTTAAATGGAGTCTCTATCAATCCGCCCCAAGAGTCAAATATGATACTTAATACACCTTAAAGTTCATAGGACGAAAAGAGGTTATTTTGAGGTCCTTATCCTCATTATGCCTAGCATTGAAGGGACTGGGTATTCACCTTATCAATGATCAAACCAATGATGGGTTCTATTTGGTACCTGAATTGGCACCTGAATCGGACCGAACAAAATATTTGTCAGGCTATTGTTCTCTTGTTCCCTCGAATCCATGGAGTAAGA